GATCAAAAACTGCTAATTCATACAGAGCCATCGAACCGGCCCAACCAGCAACCAGAGCTGTATGCATTATATGAACAGAAAGCAACCGACCGGGATCATTCAATACAACGGTATGAACACGATACCAAGGCAAACCCATGGAAATACCCCTTATATCAAAGATAAATGGACACTACGTAACTTTATTGCATTGGAAAAGACTATAATATGACTATCCTATGGACCACTCTTGTTGAGTCGATTATTTCCGAATAAGGGTTTCTATTCTGTTGGTAATAATGGAACAATTCTGTTCGTAGGAACAAAGAGAAGCAGATTTATTCTATACTCGATAAGTACCAATACGCAATGGGGGAGTTGATCCCATTTTCTATGAGCGAATGAGTCCATACTCATTTATCATTAGAAAGACTTATTCGTAATAATTTGAGTTTATTCATTCTGTCTTTCTTTATGAATTTTTAGAATCTATGGATAAAATAAATACGATAAAAACCAATATGAATATTATAAAGACAATAAAAAAAATTGTTACGTTTCCACCTCAAAGTGAAATATAGTATTTAATTCTTTCTTTCATTTAATGCCTATTGGTGTTCCAAAAGTTATATTCCGAAAGCCTGGAGATCCAATTTCATCTTGGATTGACATATAGTGCGACTTGTCAGATATATTGGGTCATATGGTATTTCCCCGTTCTCTCCCCCGATCGAGATATCCCCCGTTTCGCCCAAGAAAGATAAATTGAATCATCAAAAATTTGGAGCGTGAAGTGCAATTAGATCCATTTTTGAGGGGATTCATATTACTATTATCAATTAGAATAATTCAATTAGAATAATTTATGGTTGACTTGGTTGGACTAAAAAAATGAATTATCCAGGCTCCGTTTAGAAAAAACCCAATTGGATTGGTAAGATATCTATGATTGCTATTCATATTTTTCTTTGTAAAGAGATCCTAATTGTCAAGCAAAGTTATCTCAACTCTAATAAATACTTGTATAAAATGAATTGAAAAAAAAAAGAAATACAAAAAGAAATGGTAATGGGAGCATTTGTCCTATATGTACAAATCCAATCGGGCGGATCTTTACCCGGAGTAGAGCATAAACCTAAAAAGATGAAAAAGACCCAGTCAGGAACAAGAAAATACCATCGCGGTTTGGATTAAATCTCGATGAAAGAATACATCAATGAGAAGTTAATTCGATAAGTTTAATGACCCTTTCTTATAACTTCGAATTTTATAATGGAAAATCTAAAATATAAAAAAGGAGTAAAAACTCGTCTTTATTGAAAAATCGAAGAAAAGCCCTTTCGTTAGAAATAAGAAAGAACCTTTTTAGAAAAAAAGAAAGAGGACTGGAATCTATACATTGATTCACAATTTTTTTGAACCGTATGCATCAAAAGGCGCATGTACGGTTCCTAAGGGATACAATTTTACCCTAATCAACCGACTTTATCGAGAAAGATTACTTTTTGTAGGCCAAGGGATTAGTACTGAGCTTTCGAATCAACTTATTGGTCTTATGATATATCTCAGTATGGAGGATGAGACCAAAGAGCTGTATATGTTTGTAAACTCTCCTGGGGGCTGGGTAATACCTGGGATCGCCATTTATGATACTATGCAATTTGTGCGACCAGATATACATACAATATGCATAGGATTAGCTGCTTCAATGGGATCTTTTATCCTGGTCGGAGGACAACTTACCAAACGTATAGCATTCCCTCACGCTTGGCGCCAATGAGGTTTTTATTTGAGAGAAAAAAGAAGACTATGCCTTCGCCATATGAATACTAAGTAATAATAGCATGGCACTTCGAATTCGATATGAGAAATTTTTGGATTGTTTTTTTTTTTCAAAACATTAGATTCTGTATCGAGAGAGTAGTATGAGATAAGGAGTACTTCCGATTTTCTCTTATCTATCGGGAGTTCAGTTCAGCGTCACAAACTTTTTTGTTTTCATGCCGGAGAGTTCTTAACAATATTTATGTTATGAAAGAGTACGAAAAAAAAATATTTTTTCCTTATTTGATCGGATTAAAAAGAAACTTTGGGATTGCTGAATCACAGACAAAAAAAGCAAAAATAAACATATAAAGCAACGGAGCCATCATAGTATTTTTGAACTACTCCGAAAGGAAGGATGGCAATTTGATTATTTACCCATCTCTGAGTCTGATAGATTCTATTTTTCTCTTTCTTCAATAGAAAGGAGAGGGGTCAATTTTCTTGTAGAGCCGTATGCACAAAAGATGCCTGTACGGTTGTTCAATTCTATCTTTTTTCTATTCTTTATCTTTCTTTTCTCTTTGCTTTATCATGCGAGATAGGAGAAGCTTTTATTTTGTTATATCATCAGGGTAATGATGCATGAACCTGCTTGTGGTTTTTATATGGCACAAGTAGGCGAATTTGTCGTGGAAGCGGGAGAACTGCTGAAACTGCGTGAAACCCTCACAAGGGTTTATGCAGAAAGAACGGGCAAACCCTTCTGGGTTGTATCCGAAGATATGGAAAGAGATATTTTTATGTCAGCAACAGAAGCCCAAGCTTATGGAATTGTTGATTTTGTAGCGGTTCAAGGAAAATAACATGGATTTCGCGCAAATCTGTGATTTGAGATTTTATCTTCGAATTGAATATTCTATTAAAATTGAATATTCTATTAAATAGAAGTAATTCACCATCATTCGGTTAGGATCAATCTAAACCAACCCATCATATTATGTATACGATTCAACATGCCAACTATTAAACAACTTATTAGAAATACAAGACAGCCAATCAGAAATGTCACAAAATCCCCCGCTCTTCGGGGGTGCCCTCAGCGTCGAGGAACATGTACTAGGGTGTATGTGCGACTCGTTTAGATCATGAGCTGGCACAAAAGCAAGAAAACTACTTTTACAGTATCAATGATCAGTACCGGTGAATGGGATAGGATGGAAAAAGCAACTCCATCCATTATTCAAAAAAAAAAAAAAACTCTACCATATCCCCCTATTGTGTATGAAGTTTATGGTTTCCGTTGGTGTAAATCCAATCACCTGAATTTAAGATGATAAGAAATTCTCCATTGGTAACAAATGGTTATCCATTAAGCGGAGGAAATCTTATTTAAAAAGCATAAAACATAAAGATTAGGTAGGCTCCCAATCTGGCAAGAACGGACTAAGAGGGTCAGCTACCCAGCAAACTTTCATAATTAAATACCGTTACTGTATAGGTAGATCTGATTGTGAAAGACCTATTACTGGATAATTCATGGGTAGAGCCAAAGCGTGTGAACTATACAAGTTCCCAATAACATCAATTAGTTGATTAAATATTAAATTAAAGTATAAAGTAAAGGCTCCGGTGTATAGAGAAGACCTCACCGTTTCAGAAGTAACCATAGAAACGAAGGAACCCACTATTTCTTTTTTTATTTCTTTTATTTACTATATTTTTGATACCTAGGAAAATACAATTTCTTATTTCTGTCTTATTTCGCAGTGAAATACCTAAAAAAAAGAAAAAATCGTGGTCGGGAAGGTTAGAGTAGCCAAAGCCATTGGAATTTTGATTTTATACATTGGAAAAATCCGTTTTGTTATTAATAGACTAGGAAGGGGGAAAAGAATAACTGAAAGAAAGGCAATCGATTAGTTATTCGTCAAAGTTTCATTTATTCAATGACCAGAATTAAACGGGGATATATAGCTCGGAGACGTAGAACAAAAATTCGTTTATTTGCATCAAGCTTTCGAGGGGCTCATTCAAGGCTTACTAGAACTATTACTCAACAGAAAATAAGAGCTTTAGTTTCGGCTCATCGGGATAGGGATAGGAAAAAGAGAGATTTTCGTCGTTTGTGGATCACTAGGATAAACGCAGTAATTCGCGAAAGGGGAGTATCCTATAGTTATAGTAGATTAATACACGATCTGTACAAGAGACAGTTGCTTCTTAACCGTAAAATACTTGCACAAATAGCTATATTAAATAGGAATTGTCTTTATATGATTTCGAACGAAATCATAAAGGAAGTAGATTGGAAAGAATCCACCAGAATAATTTAAATTGAGTTACCCGGAGAATGAACTCCGGGAAGGTAGAGTAGAAATTAGTGTGAGAAAATATGCTAAAGTAGTCAAAATGAATGAACACGTTCAATTCAATAAAAACAGATTTTTTTTTTCCGATTCGTTTTTTTCTTTTCTTACGACACGATACTCAAATCTAGATTCACTCAAATCTAGATTCTTGTAATTATGATTCAAGTGAAGAAAAAGTAAGCCTATTTATTTCGGGCTTTAAAACCAGTAGTTCTAGCGGTCGACTCGGTTCTTTCAAATTGTTTCTCATTATTTAGAAAAGGTAACAAAGATAAAATACGAGCTTGTTTTATAGCAAGAGTGATTAATCGTTGTTGTTTCAAGGTCAATCTATTCACACGTCTTGATAATATTTTTCCTTGTTCACTAATAAATCGACTAATTAAACTCATGTTTCTATAATCAATTCGATCCCCCGATTGAATCGGGGGCAAACGCCTACGAAAAGATCGCTTGAATTTAAGAAAAGGTCGCTTGGATTTATCCATGGTTTGTTTGTTTAATTTATTCCTTATCCCTAAAATCCTATTTCTTAATTCTAATTCATTTTAAATCCACCCAAAATAGGATTTTTAAAAAATAGGATTTGTTTATTTTCTATTTAAATATGTTATATATATTTAAATATGTTATATATATAATGTCATTTTTCCCCTTCCTTGAAAGGGTAAGACACAGGTACTTGGTTCGCTCTATTTCTTTATCTCCCCATGAATCGTATGTTTGTAACAATAGGGACAGAATTTTTTCAATTCAAATCGATTAGGCGTATTGTGCCGGTTCTTTTGAGTAATATATCGGGAAATACCTCTTGATACCTTATCAACACTGTTTCGGACACAACTAGTACATTCCAAAATCACCGTTACTCGGACATCTTTCCCC